TGAAATATGAATATTAAGTAATAATAGCATGGCACTTTGAATTCGATATAATAAATTTTGTTTTCGAAACATTAGATTATGTATCGAGAGAGTAATATGAGAAAAAGGTATTTCCTATTTTATTATCGGAAGTCCAGTTCAGCGTCACAAACTTTTTTTCACACCAGAGGTCTCTTAAGAATATTTATAGTCTTCTAGAGAGTATAGAGCGAAAAAAAAAAGATTCTTTTTTCCTTGGTTTATTTGATCAAACAAAAAAGCAACTTTGGGATTGCTGAATGACAGACAAATCACAGACAAAAAATATAATAAATATATAAAGCAACGGAGCCATCATAGTATTTTTGAATTCCTCCGAAAGGAAGGGTGGTAAGTTGATCATTTACCTATCGGGGTATGATCGATCCTATTTTTTTTGAAGGTAAGGGTCAATGTTATTGTAGAGCCGTATGCAATGCATAATGCCCGTACGGTTGTTCGATTCTATCTTTTTTTTTCTTGTTATTCTTTTATCTTTCTTTTATCTTCCCCTCATCTAGAGAAACCTTTTATTATCTTATATCATCAGGGTAATGATCCATCAACCTGCTGGTTCTTTTTCTGAAGTAGCAACGGGAGAATTCATCCTGGAAGTGGGAGAACTGCTGAAACTACGTGAAACCCTGACAAGGGTTTATGTACAAAGAACGGGCAAACCTTTATGGGTTGTATCCGAAGACATGGAAAGAGATGTTTTTATGTCAGCAACAGAGGCCCAAGCTTATGGAATTGTTGATCTTGTAGCGGTTGAATGACAATAGCCTGGATTTCTCGTCAATTCGTAATTTAAAATTAACCCTGCCGAGTTTCATTTTAATATTCTATGATGAATGATTTTTATTTCCTATTCTATTGAATAAAAGTAATTCATAATCATACGGTTAGGATCGATCTAAACCAGCCCATTATGTATATGATTCAACATGCCAACGATTAAACAACTTATTAGAAATACAAGACAGCCAATTAGAAATGTCACAAAATCCCCCGCACTTCGGGGATGCCCTCAGCGTCGAGGAACATGTACTAGGGTGTATGTGCGACTCGTTCAGATCATGAACTAGAACAAAGGAAAGAGAACAATGTTCAAATATAAATGATCAAATAGGATAGAACGGAAAAATGAACTACATTTCTTTTTTATTATCTAAAAAGATAATAAAATTGATCATATTCCTTTTATTTTGTATGAAATTTATGGTTTCTATTGGTGTAAAACCACTCACCTCAATTCAAGATGAGAAGCAATTCTCCATTGGTAGCAAATGGTTATCCATTAAGCGGAGGAAATCTTAGTTAACATAGACCCCTCTTGCAAGAACGGACTAACAGGGTCAGCTACCCAGCCAACTTTCATAATTAAATACCGTTACTGTATAGGTAGAGCTCGTTGTGAAAGACCTATTACTGGATAATTTATGGGTAGAGCCAAAGAATGTGAACTATACAAGTTAGCAATAACATTGATTAAATGAAGTAAAGGCTCCGGTGTATAGAAAAGACCTCACCGTTTAAGAAGTAACCATAGAAACGATGGAATCCACTATTTATTTATCATGCTATTTTTTTTTTAATACCTAGTATATCGTATTTCGAGGTGAAATGCCTAGAAAAAAATCGTGGTTGGGAAGGTTATAGTAGCCAAAGCCATTGGAATTTTTAGTTTATACATTGGAAAAATCCGTTTTGTTATTAATATACTAGGAAAGGGCCAAAAGAATAACTGAAAGAAAGGAAATCTATTAGTTATTCGTTAAAGTTTCATTTATTCAATGACCAGAATTAGACGGGGATATATCGCTCGGAGACGTAGAACAAAAATTCGTTTATTTGCATCAAGCTTTCGGGGGGCTCATTCAAGACTTACTCGAACTATTACTCAACAAAAAATAAGAGCTTTGGTTTCGGCTCATCGCGATAGGGATAAGCAAAAAATAAATTTTCGTCGTTTGTGGATCACTCGAATAAATGCAGCAATTCGTGAAAAGGGGGTATGCTATAGTTATAGTAGGTTAATAAATGATCTGTACAAGAGACAGTTGATTCTTAATCGTAAAATACTTGCACAAATAGCTATCTCAAATAGGAATTGTCTTTATATGATTTCCAATGAGATCATAAAAGAAGTAAGTTGGAAGGAATCCACCGGTTAAACGGAGTTGCCCGGAGAATGAACTCCGGGAAGGTCGAATAAAAATGAATGAATAGAATATGATAAAATATGAGAAAGTAGTCAAAATAAATATGAATCAACACGTTCAATAAAAAAATTTATTCTTCCCAGATTATTATTTTTTTTCTTACGACACGAGAATTCACTTCGGATTCTTGGATTTTTCCAACAAAAGACCAATCCGCTTTTGAGTTCGGATGGGGATTTGAATTCAAGTGAAGAAAGAGTAAACCTATCTTTTTCTGGCTCTAAGACTAGGAGTTCTAGTGGTCGACTCGGTTCTTTCAA